GTCAAGGTTTTCTTTTTTTTTAGCGTCCGTCTATAATGACTGATGAATCAAGAACTTTCAATTGAAACTAAACGAATTCTTTAAATTCGTTTTTATTACCGTCATATCTGGATTGAGACTTAGGTAAATGTTTTATTCATATATGTATTAAAAGAACATATCTAATTTAGCTCTTTCATGCCTATTCTAACTAGTTATTTTGGTTTTTTACTGGCTGCTTCAACTATAACCCCAGCTATATTTATTGGTTTGAACAAGATACGACTTATTTGAAATGAATGAAATTCAATAACCAATTTACAAAAATAAAAATCAAAGCCTCCCAGAATATTTTATTTCAGTTATTCTATGGTTCTCAATTGCAAATTCCCGGTCATTGAGATTCACGGATAATTCAGATTAATATTTTAGGGATAGATCTTACCTATCTTTTTATTCCCTAAAACAAATTGAAATGATTGAAGTTTTTCTATTTGGAATCGTCTTAGGTCTAATTCCTATTACTTTAACAGGATTATTTGTAACTGCATATTTACAATACAGGCGCGGTGATCAGTTGGACCTTTGATTGAGTAACATTTCTTTTTTTGATTGACCTCCTACAAGGAGGAGGTCAAATTTAAGTTGCAATTAGACTTTGTTTTGTTCAGTTATTTTATTGTAATTCGGCATAACATAAACGGAATCACGCTCTGTAGGATTTGAACCTACGACATCGGGTTTTGGAGACCCGCGTTCTACCGAACTGAACTAAGAGCGCTTTCTTATATCCTATAACAGTAGATACGATTGTAAAGTGTAAAGAAAAGGATTTTTTTACCCCCGAGGGGTCTTGCGTATATGTACATATAGTATGTACAAACAAAAGATTATGTCCAAAATTTCCCGATCTTACTCAATGAATCCCTCGTAACTGTCCATAGGAGAAAGAATAGGTAGGGATGACAGGATTTGAACCTGTGACATTTTGTACCCAAAACAAACGCGCTACCAAGCTGCGCTACATCCCTTTTAAAAATTGTTGTACAGTGTCATTGTATAAAATACATGTCTTGTTTTCCACATCCTTCTTTTTTGCTCTACCTATATAGATAGGTAGAAAATGTTCTTGTCATTTTTTTAGGGAGCGGAAAAATTGAATCTGCTGGGTCATTGTACATATGCATTTTAGTTAGTAATTCCTAATTCTAATTTTATTTCAAGCAAAAACAAATGATCTTGAACTAAAATATCGGGTTATCTATGATCTATGTATTAGAATATCGAACTAGGACTATATATGTATTTATATGTATTACAATATACAATACAAATAAAGAATTAAAATAAATAAGAAAAAAATAGAAAATAAAAGAAGAAGGAGGATTTTCAATGCGAGATATAAAAACATATCTCTCAACGGCACCTGTGATAACCACTCTATGGTTTGGGTCTTTAGCAGGTCTATTGATAGAAATTAATCGTTTATTTCCGGATGCCTTGTCATTCCCCTTTTTTTCATCCTGATTGAATTCTTGTATTGATCTGTGAAGAAATGAAGAAGATTTGAGATACAATTCTACGTAACATGGCTCCAATTTCGCTTCCTTTTTCTTTCCTATCCTAAAAAAAAAGAAAGAGAAAGAGTGTATCGAACCTCAGTCAAAATACAGTGAATCTACGATAGAATTTTGGGGAAAAGAAATGGAAATGTGGATCCAGTCTAGGGGCGACAAAATTTTAACATAGAAAGAATAAAATACTGAGATTAGGATAGGAATAATTCATAGTTAGAAAAAATTGTATTAATTAATTATTACGATATTCTTAATATTCTTCTATTAATGAATATGACTCTTTTTCTTTCTAGTTATTCATAGTAATTCTATTTTAGATTATAGTACTCCGAAGTCATTTGAATTCTAATAATTCGAAAAAGAAAATATTTACAAATTACATTTCTAGTTAGTAACTTTTATTAATATAGTCTAGATATAGAATATAGATTTTTTTTATTTGGTTCGGATCAAAAAGAAAATGAAGAGAGTTCTAAAGTGAAGTCGATCCAAAATGAAAAGGAGTTTCATGGCCAAGGGTAAAGATATCAGAATTATAGTGATTTTGGAATGTACCTGTTGTGTTCGAAAGGGTGTCAATAAAGAATCGCCGGGCATTTCTAGATATATTACTCAAAAGAATCGACACAATACACCCAATCGACTAGAATTTAGAAAATTTTGTCGCTATTGTCAAAAGTATACGATTCATGGGGAAATAAAGAAATAGGTGGAACGGAATGTGTGTGTGATTTTTCCAAGTAGCGGGAAGAGTAAGAACTTTACATCTTAACATATATAATACAAACCAAATCCTATTTTGGTCGAATCTTAAATGAATAAGAAAAAAAAGAGAATTCTATTTTATAGATTCTTTTATATAGAAGGAATAAACAAACAAGGAATAAGCAAACCATGGATAAATCCAAACAACCTTTTCGTAAATCCAAGCGATCTTTTCGTAGGCGTTTACCCCCAATTGGATCGGGGGATCGAATCGATTATAGAAACATGAGTTTAATTAGTCGATTTCTTAGTGAACAAGGAAAAATCTTATCTAGACGGACGAATAGGTTGACCTTGAAACAACAACGATTAATTACTATTGCTATAAAACAAGCTCGTATTTTATCATTGTTACCTTTTCGTAATAATGAGAAACAATTGGATAGAGTGGAGTCGATCCCTAGAACTACTGGTCCTAGAACCAAAAATAAATAGATATACTCCTCAAAACTCCAATTGGAACTCAAGCTTATATTAATTTTTGCTCGAAAAAACTAGAATCCATATTCGATTCTTGTATTATAAAAAAGGAAAAATGGGGAAGAAATCTTTTTTTCTTGAAAAATGTTCGTTTATTCTTACTACTCAAATCTTCATTTCTTTTTATTCTATCTTCCCGGAGTCCTTTCTCCGGGAAATCCTGTTTCAATCATTCTTGTTTCATGTATAATAGATTCTATTAAGATTTTTTTATTCCTTTATTTGATTTGTATTTTTTTTTTATTTTTGATTGATGATTTTATTTGAAATAATATCAAAACAATTCTTATTTGATAGGGCTATTTGCGCAAGTATTTTACGATTCAGAAGCAATTGTCTCTTGTACAGATTGTTGATAAATAGGCTATAACTATAGAATAGCCTACCCTCACGAGTTACCGCATTTATCCGAGTGATCCACAAACGACGAAAATCTCTCTTTTTCCTGCTCCTATCTCGATGAGAGGAAACCAAAGCTCTCATTCTTTGTTGAATAGTCGTTCGAGTAAGTCTTGAATGAGCCCCTATAAAGGTTGATGCAAATAAACGAATCTTTTTTCGACGTCTCCGAGCTGTATATCCTCGTTTAACTCTGGTCATTGAATCAAATGAAACTTTCTTGAATAACTAATTGATTTCTCTTCTTTCAGTCATCCTTTTCTTCCGGTCAATTAATAACAAAGCGGATTCTTCCAATATATAAAATCTAAATTCCAATGGCTTTTGCGACTATGACCTTCCCGACCACGATTTTTTCTTTCTTCAAGGTATCTCGCCTGTAAATAAGAAATTCGACTGCTACTAAATAAAAAAGAATAGTGGGTTTCCTCGTTTCTATGGCAACTTCTGAAACGGTGAGGTCCTCTCTATACACCGGAGCCTCTTCTTTCATTTCATCGAATTTTATTGTGAACTTGTATAGTTCACACTCTTTGGCTCTACCCATCCATTTTTCAATTAGAATTCTTTTTTCAATTCTAATTAGAAAGTAATAGTCCTTTTCACAAAAAAAGCTATCCATACAGTGACGGCATTTAATTCTGAAAGTTGGCTAGGTAGCTGACCTTGTTAGTCCGTTTTTTCAAGAAAAGGAATAGGAGCATAACCTTTTTCCTCCGCTTAATGGATAACTATTTGTTACCAATGGAGAATTCCTTCTCATCTCAAACGGAGTGATTGGATTTGCACCAATAGAAACCATAAATTCATAACATAATTAGGTAGATGATAGATCTTCATTTTTAGATACTAGTAAATTAAATGGCCGTCTTCCACTCTATCTATCCTAATTCATTGATAGTGGTCGTTGATACTTTTGCATTTCTTCAAACTCATCATGATCTGAACTGAACGAGTCGCACATACACCCTAGTACATGTTCCTCGACGCTGAGGACATCCTCGAAGAGCGGGAGATTTCGTGACATTTCTTATTGGCTGTCTTGCGTTTCTAATAAGTTGTTTAATGGTTGGCATGGCGTGTCTATAGAATCTCATTCTAGATAGAATAGAGCGGGTTGGCTTAGATCGATCTTAACCTGATGGTTGATGATTATGAATGATTTCTATTCACACGGAAATTTCAAATTTTGAAACGAAATTCTTATATTTCTATTTATATGGAATCCCTAGTATTTTCATTTTCGATCGCTACAAGATCAACGATGCCATAAGCTTGGGCTTCTGTTGCTGACATAAAAACATCCCTTTCCATATCTTCGGATATAACCCATAAAGGGTTGCCCGTTCTTTGTACATAAACTTTTGTGAGAGTTTCGCGAAGCTTCAATAGTTCTTCTGCTTCCAGAATAAAATCCCCTGCTTGTGCCTCGTAAAAAGAACTAGCAGGTTGATGAATCATAACCCTGATGATATTGATATAACATCATGAATGGTTCTTCTATCTATATATCGCACGATTGGGTTAAAATAAGGGATAATCAAAATAACAATAAAAAATAGAATTAAACAACCGTACGGGCATCTTTTGTACATTGCATACGGCTCTGCAATGGAATTTATTTTTTCGATAGAAGAAATTCTATCGAAAAGAAGAAAAAGAACCCATCCGATCCAAATCGTTAAATGATCCATTTACCACCCTTCCTTTCGTAGTAGTAAAAAAGATACTATGATGGTTCTGTTGCTTTATATGTTTATCTATTTCTCTCGTCTGTGGTTTAGCAATCCCAAAGTTTCTTTTTGATATGATCCAAGAAGGAGAAAATTATTTTTTCCATTTTTTTGACTCTTTCTTATCATAACATAAAAATAAGAAAAATACTTCTGGTGTGGAAGAATAATGGTTTGTGACGCTGAAATTGACTCTTGCTTGACACATAAAATCAACTTGGGAATAACCCTTCTTTCATACTACTATCTCGATACAAAATCTCATGTTAGAAAAAAACACTAATGGTTTGTTCATATCGAACTCGAAGTGCCATGCTATTATTACTTATTCTTTATTTGATTCATATTCGATACAGCGAAGGCATAGTATTTTTTTCTCAAATAAAAAAAACTCATTGGCGCCAAGCGTGAGGGAATGCTAGACGTTTGGTAATTTCTCCTCCAACCAGAATGAAAGATCCCATTGAAGCGGCTAATCCCATACATACTGTATGTACATCCGGTGACACAAATTGCATAGTATCATAAATAGCTATTCCCGGTATTACCCATCCACCTGGAGAATTTATAAACAAATAAAGATCCCTAGTATCATCCTCTATGCTGAGGTATACCATGAGACCAACAAGTTGATTCGAGATCTCGCTATCAACCTCTTGGCCTAAAAAAAGTAATCTTTCTCGATGAAGTCGGTTGATTAGGGAAAAATTGTATCCCTGAGGAACCGTACGTGCACCTTTGGATGCATACGGTTCAAAAGAATTGCGAAAAAAAAATCAATGTATTGATTCCAGTCCTATTTCTTTTTTTTTTAACATGAGTTTTGCCCTCCTTCCCTTTCCCTATATTCTATAATGTAGAATATAAAAGTAGAATATAAAAAAGAATTTTATGAACTTATTGAACTAACTTCTCATTGATGTATTGTTTCATCGAAATTCAAATTACGATGTAATTTTCTTGTTCCTGAATGGACCCTTTCAATTCTTTTAGGTTCTTGTTCTACTCCGGGGGAAGATTTGCCCGAATTCCATTTGCGCATATAGGTCAAATGATTCCAGTACCACTTCTTTTTTTTTCAATTGTTTCATAACTTTCCCCAAAATATTCGATGTATTAATAATACTACTCCATTGGTAGGCAGTTTTATATTATCCCTATAGTAAGTATAGGGATAGTCTATGATACAAGTGGTAATCGTGCAATCATCATATATTCTACATACATAGATTATATTAGAATATTCTATTATAGTCTATTATAGTAAGTTATATTATATTCTATTTAATTATTAATGAATTTCATAATTTATTAATACTTTCATTAAATTTATATTTTATTTTTATATTCTTTATTTAATATTTCTTATTTAATTATCTAATATTATTAGATTTTTTATATTTTTTTTCTATTTCTATTGAATATTTCTTATTTATATTACTACATTTACACTCCCATTCTATTACTTTTACTATTACCATTTCCAATTTAATTTGGTATTCTCTGAACGGAGCCTGGATACTTTATCAGTCCAAGTAAACCATCAATTATTTTAATTGAGAATATTCATCCCCAATAGGAATTTTTGTGCTTCACGCTCCAAATTATTGATTGTTCAATCAATACAAGATTGAATATCTATTTATTGGATTGGGCGAAATAGAGAATACTCGATCGGGGGAGATAACGGGGAAATACCATATGATCCATATGTCTGACAAGTCGCACTATACGTCAACCCAAGCTGCATCTTCCTCTCCAGGATTCCGAAAAGGTACTTTTGGAACACCAATGGGCATTAAGATAAAAAAAATGAAGTACTATACTTTACTTTAATATGGAAACGTAACAATGGGTTTTATTGTCTTCATCATTTTTTCTCTTTCTTTTCTATTTTTATATCTTATAATATTAGTATTAGTAGTATTAGCATATTTCTATATTCTAATCTAATATATTCTAATATAATATATACTATATATTTATTTTCTATAATATTCATTCTATTTTTATATCTTTTAATTTTCTTTCTATATTCTATTCTATATTAGAATTTTATATTCTATATATTATAGAATATAGAACTTAATATTATTAGAATATTATTAGATAGATATATTATTATCTAGATAGAATTAGAGTATTTAGAGTATAAAGTATATAGATTCTAATTTAGAATATTAGTATATAGATATATACTTTATATATAGGAATATAGGACTGGAAGGTTCATAGAGGAAGACAGAATGAATAAAAAAAAATTGTAACGAACGGAATCGATCAGATCAGCCGATTGTTCGAATGATTTCGAATTATAAAAAGTATATATGCATTCTTTTTCCCTCAAAATCCTCCCATTGCGTATTGGTACTTATCGAGTATAGAATAAGATCTGTTTCTCTTTGTTCTTTTCTAAATAGAAATAAATAGAATTGTTCCCTTCTCTTTCTATTTCATTAAAAATAAAAGAAGGGAATACAAATAAATATAAATCTTTTCCTATACAAAATCTACCGAACAGGTGAAATACACGGTCTAGTCTTTTCCAATGCGATAAAGTTACATAATGTCTATTTCTTTTTCAGAAAGGGGTATTTACATGGGTTTGCCTTGGTATCGTGTTCATACTGTTGTATTGAATGATCCCGGTCGATTACTTTCTGTACATATAATGCATACAGCTCTAGTTTCTGGTTGGGCCGGCTCGATGGCTCTATATGAATTAGCGGTTTTTGATCCCTCTGACCCTGTTCTTGATCCAATGTGGAGACAAGGCATGTTCGTTATACCCTTCATGACTCGTTTAGGAATAACCAATTCGTGGGGGGGTTGGAGTATCTCGGGAGGAACTATAACGAATCCGGGCATTTGGAGTTATGAAGGCGTGGCAGGGGCACATATTTTGTTTTCTGGCTTGTGCTTCTTGGCAGCTATCTGGCATTGGGTGTATTGGGACCTAGAAATATTCTGTGATGAACGTACAGGAAAACCTTCTTTAGATTTGCCCAAGATCTTTGGAATTCATTTATTTCTTTCAGGAGTCGCTTGCTTTGGCTTTGGTGCATTTCATGTAACAGGCTTATATGGTCCTGGAATATGGGTGTCTGATCCTTATGGACTAACCGGAAAAGTACAATCTGTAAATCCAGCGTGGGGTGCGGAAGGTTTTGATCCTTTTGTTCCGGGGGGAATAGCTTCTCATCATATTGCAGCAGGTACATTGGGTATATTAGCGGGTCTATTTCATCTTAGTGTCCGTCCGCCTCAACGTCTATACAAAGGATTACGCATGGGTAATATTGAAACTGTGCTTTCCAGTAGTATTGCTGCTGTTTTTTTTGCAGCTTTCGTTGTTGCTGGAACTATGTGGTATGGTTCAGCAACTACCCCAATCGAATTATTTGGCCCCACTCGTTATCAGTGGGATCAGGGGTACTTCCAGCAAGAAATATATCGAAGAGTTGGGGCCGGACTAGCCGAAAATCTGAGCTTGTCGGAAGCTTGGTCTAAAATTCCCGAAAAATTAGCTTTTTACGATTACATTGGTAATAATCCGGCGAAAGGGGGATTATTCAGAGCAGGCTCAATGGATAGCGGGGATGGGATAGCTGTTGGGTGGTTAGGGCACCCCATATTTAGAGATAAAGAAGGGCGCGAACTCTTTGTACGTCGTATGCCTACCTTTTTTGAAACATTTCCGGTAGTTTTGGTAGATGGAGACGGAATTGTGAGGGCCGATGTTCCTTTTAGAAGGGCAGAATCCAAGTATAGTGTTGAACAAGTAGGGGTAACTGTTGAATTCTATGGTGGCGAACTCAATGGAGTCATTTATAGTGATCCTGCTACTGTAAAAAAATATGCTAGACGTGCCCAATTAGGTGAAATTTTTGAATTAGACCGGGCTACTTTGAAATCCGATGGTGTTTTTCGTAGCAGTCCAAGGGGTTGGTTCACTTTTGGGCATGCTACGTTTGCTTTGCTCTTCTTTTTCGGACACATTTGGCACGGCGCCAGAACCTTGTTCAGAGATGTTTTTGCCGGTATTGATCCAGATTTGGATGCTCAAGTGGAATTTGGAACATTCCAAAAACTTGGAGATCCAACTACAAGGAAACAAGTAGTCTGATACAAAATCCCTTTGCCATCTTTTGCCTCTATTTTTTTTTTATTTTATTCTGGTATTTAGAGTATATAAATTTCGATTTCTATTATATTTTTCTATTATATTTATATTTTATATATAGTATTTAGCTATTTAGTATTTATAATTTGTTAATTTCTATAATTAAGCTAGAATTTCTCTTTTCTATATTAATTGAATCTATTATCTATTTCATTTCATATTCAATATTTCCTAATATATTAATCTAATTTAATATATTAATCTAATTATTAATCTAGTATATCAATACTAATATATAAATTAGATAAATATCTATTTATTTTCTATTTTCTTTCTATATTTTTATTATTTTTATGTATAAATAGATATAAATAAAATAATATATTTTATTAGACTATTAGAATAATATATAAAAAAAATTAGAAATAGAATAAGAATAATACAATATAAATATAGAATAAATAGAATTAATAAGATATGACTATATATATAGTAATATATAGTAATAGTTAGTAATAGTAAATTGTAAATCTCAATTTAGAATTTCTTTAGTAAATGATCCAAAATGAATAGGTGTGGAAGCTATAATTGTAAACCACGATCGAATCTATGGAAGCATTGGTTTATACATTCCTCTTAGTTTCAACTTTAGGGATAATTTTTTTCGCTATCTTTTTTCGAGAACCACCTAAAGTTCCAACTAAAAAAATGAAATGATTTTTCATTATTTCCATTGGAGTAATGAGCCCCAATATGAATATGGGGCTCATTACTTCAACTAGTCCCCATGTTCTTCGAAGGGATCTCTTAATTTTTGAGAGGGTTGCCCAAAAGCGGTATATAAGGCATACCCAGTAAAGCTTACAAGTAACCCGGATATGGAGATGGCGACTAGGGTTGCTGTTTCCATTTTTTCGATAATTTCAAGATCATAAAGGATCACGATAATGTCGTTTATTTACAACTACAACGGAATGGTATACAAAGTCAACAGATTTTAACCCATGATGAAAGAGGATTTATGGCTACAAAAACCGTTGAGAGTAGTTCTAGATCTGGGCCAAGACGAACTGGCGTAGGGAGTTTATTGAAACCATTGAATTCGGAATATGGAAAAGTAGCTCCAGGGTGGGGGACTACACCACTTATGGGAGTTGCAATGGCTCTATTTGCAATATTTCTATCTATTATTTTAGAAATTTATAATTCATCTGTTTTACTGGATGGAATTTCAATGAATTAGTTCATAAAAACTAGGAAGTCCTAGTTTTTCAATCAAAAAAGAGTATTTTACTTATACTTACTTAATGCTTAAAATACTTAATACTTCAACTTAATATTACCTAAGACTTGGATTTCATTCTGGTAGTTCGATCGTGAAATTTATTTGTTTCGATATTTCATTTCCGGAATATGAGCGTGTGACTTGTTATAATTGATCCTATTGATAATACAGAGAATGGACCTGTCATCTCTATCAAGATGATTCTACCTCGTCAGATATTTATTATAGTCTCTGAAGCACGGACTATATAGAATAGATCAAGAAAAGAAATATTTGAACTATGATTCATACCTATTATTCAGACCTCGCAACCGGATTAAAAAAAATGGAAATAGGTCTTTTATAAAGAAAACAATTTTTTCTTTCATACTTCTTTTGACCAAAATAAACCTCTTTCTCTATATTTTGTTGAGTTATTACATTCATTGAAGAAGTGATGATCAAATGGTTTTTACTCAGAAAACCTTTGAGGTTAGTTTTGGCTTTCTTAAATCATCGTGGTTCTAGTATGAATCTGAGGTTTCAATTGATTCATAGGGTCTCAACAAGAGAATTCCTATCAAACAAAAAAAAACAAAAAAAAAAGATAGGGAAGAGAAGATTCAAGAGGCCTGTCACGATTAACATAACGAAAGATGGATGAGCCAACTTGAGATTTTATTTCTTAGCATTATCATCACAAAGAAGAGATTCCGGATTTTTCTTACTTCGTATCTTTGGGTCAAATCGAGTCAAGCGGCTAAGCCACAAGAAGTTTGAAACTCTCTATTCCATATCCGTTGAACCCAGTATTTGTGTGTTTCGGTTTGAGCCGTACGAGATGAAATTCTCATATACGGCTCTCAGAGGGGGAGTCTTTCTTGGGTTACCTATCTCAATAAAGTATATGATTGGTTCGAGGAACGTCTCGAGATTCAAGCGATTGCAGATGATATAACTAGTAAATATGTCCCTCCTCATGTCAACATATTTTATTGTCTAGGGGGGGTTACGCTTACTTGTTTTTTAGTACAAGTAGCTACGGGTTTTGCTATGACCTTTTACTATCGTCCAACTGTTACAGAGGCTTTTTCCTCTGTTCAATACATAATGACTGAGGTCAACTTTGGTTGGTTAATTCGATCAGTTCATCGATGGTCAGCAAGTATGATGGTTCTAATGATGATCTTGCACGTATTTCGTGTGTATCTTACAGGTGGTTTTAAAAAACCCCGCGAATTAACTTGGGTTACAGGGGTGGTTCTTGCTGTATTGACCGCATCTTTTGGCGTAACTGGTTATTCCTTACCTCGGGACCAAATTGGCTATTGGGCAGTAAAAATTGTAACAGGCGTGCCTGAAGCTATTCCTATAATAGGATCACCCTTGGTAGAATTATTACGTGGAAGTGCTAGTGTGGGCCAGTCTACTTTGACTCGTTTTTATAGTTTACATACTTTTGTATTGCCTCTTCTTACTGCCGTATTTATGTTAATGCACTTTCCAATGATACGTAAGCAAGGTATTTCAGGTCCTTTATAGAGAAGGCAGATCATAGATATTTGTAATTTATCATATCGGGGAGGAACAAGAGTCTTTCATTGCTACAAATATGGATTATTTAAAAATAAGGCATGTTATTTGGATACTTCTATTCAACTCTGAAGTATTGTTTATTTGATACGAATCAAATAGTTGAAGTATATTTTTCTAAAAGAGGATGGATTATGGGAGTGTGTGACTTGAACTATTGATTGGTCCATGCAGATATATGATTTTATCCGCCACGTTGGAATTCACAACCTAACGTGTCTCCGCATCCAACCATCACGTCAGTCCCTTTATGTAGCATAGGATAGGCCGGTTCGCTTGAGGAGAATATTTTCTATGATCATACCCGAATCATGTCATGCATGAACAGGCTCCGTAAGATCCCTAGAATAGAATGATCCAATGTTCTATTTATTCCACTTTTTTTGATTTTTCTTTTTTTTTTTTTAGTAATTTTCTTATAATTAAATTATAGTATTAATATTTCGTATTAATTTGATAGTAATCTTAGTAAGTTTTTTATAGTATGTAGATGCATTCATTTCCTCTGCATCGACCCTGAATCTATGATACTATTGGAGTTAAATAGGGGATCTAAAGAAGAACAGGGGCTAGACTTTATTAGTAACAAGTAAAAATTTTGTATTTTTGTATGTAATACAATCGAGATGTTGTGGGGATAAATACCAACCAAAAGACATGAGACAATCCAAAAAGCACTTGATCATGATCAAATTTGTAAGCCTACTTGGATATTGAGCATTTCCTTGTTGCCAGAACTGAATTCTTTGCAATTAATAATGAATCGTTGAAACTCGGGGAAATGGAATTTTATAAATCTTTTCTTACATAGAGTCATTCTACATTATATATGTAGATATGTATGAAATATAGATCTTCTATGGACCTATTTATGTTCTATGGATCTATTTCTGTGATTCTTTTGATTCTTGCTCGAGCCGGATGATAAAAAATTATCATGTCCGGTTCCTTTGGGGGATGGATCCACAAGAATTCACCTATCCAAATAACAAAGAAACCTGATTTGAATGATCCTGTATTAAGAGCTAAATTGGCTAAAGGGATGGGACATAATTATTATGGAGAACCTGCATGGCCCAATGATCTTTTATATATTTTTCCAGTAGTAATTCTAGGCACTATTGCATGTAATGTGGGTTTAGCAGTTCTAGAGCCGTCAATGATCGGTGAACCAGCGGATCCGTTTGCAACTCCGTTGGAAATATTACCCGAATGGTACTTCTTTCCCGTATTTCAAATACTTCGCACAGTACCCAATAAGTTATTGGGTGTTCTTTTAATGGTTTCAGTACCAATAGGATTATTGACAGTACCTTTTTTGGAGAATGTAAATAAATTCCAAAATCCATTTCGTCGTCCAGTAGCTACAACAGTCTTTTTGATCGGTACCGCAGTAGCTCTTTGGTTAGGTATTGGAGCAACTTTACCTATTGAGAAATCCCTAACTTTAGGTCTTTTTCAAATTGATTAAACTGTGAAATACCACGACATAGGTATCTAAGGAAGATCCCCTTCTGGATCTTCCCTAGATACATCAATCTTATTATGATCTATTCTGCAAATATATGGGCCGTGTCGGAGATTAAAAACTTATTCTATTCTTTATTTATTTCTAAAAACTAAAAAAAGAAAAAATTCCAATGGATTTAAAATGAAAACTTTTTCTTAGGTAAATTGATTGCAAAATGCTTCTGTAGAGTGCCCAATATCTGTTTTACATCTTCTATTCGAAAATATTCCATTTTCATAAGATCTTCTTGACTGTGACTCAAAAGGTCCAATAATGTATGTATATTGGACCTTTTGAGACAATTATAGGTCCTGGAAGACAATTCTGATTGGTCAATAAAAATACATGTCAATGGAATTCCTTTTTTGTTTTTCTTGAGATTAGTGAATCTGTCTTGAAAGGAAAAAAGGGGCAGATTCCATCTGTTTTCATTTTCCTCGAAATTCATGTCCTCTTCCTCTGCATGTAGAAAAGGAATCAATAAATCAATCAAATTACGAGAAGCCTCATAAAGTGCTTCTTTAGGAGTTAAACTTCCATTTGTCCATATTTCTAGAAAGAGTATCTCTTGTTTTTCATCCCCATTCCCATAAGAATGAATACTATGATTCGCATTTCGAACAGGCATAGATACAATATCTATAGGATAACTTCCATCGTGAGAATCGTTTGTGGATTTCATACGATATCCGCGATCTCTCTTGATTTGTAATTCAATACACAAATCAATTGGTTCTGTCAGGTTAGCTATATGCTGTGTTGTATCAACTATTTCTACAGAAGGTGGTGAGATGATATCTTGAGCTGTTATGTATTTTGGACCCCTGACGCAAATGGATGCGTCCCTAACTCCATAGAGATTACTTCTCAATACAATCTCTTTCAAATTTATTAAAATCTCATGTACTGATTCTTCAATACCTGCTATTGTAGAATATTCATGCAGCACATTTTCAGATGTTGCACGTGTGATACATGTTCCTTCTATTTCTCCAAGTAAAGCCCTTCGCATGGCAATACCTATAGTATCGGCTTGACCTTTCATAAGCGGGGACAAAACGAAACGACCATAATAAAGACGCTTGCTGTCTACTCTTGATTCAACACATTTCCACTGTAGTGTTCGAGTGGATCCTGCTACTTCTTCTCGAACCATACTCTTATTTTTCTTTTATTTATGATTATTGAATCAGATCATTGAATCATTTATTTCTCTTGGAATCTCTTGAATTCTTATTTCTACACACGTCTTTTTTTAGGGGGGCGACATCCATTATGCGGCATGGGTGTTACATCACGTACGAAACTTAATAGCATCCCATTTCTACGAATGGCTCGTAATGCCGCATCTCTTCCGAGACCTGGACCCTTTATCATAACTTCTGCTCGTTGCATACCCTGATCGACTAATGTACGAATAGCATTAAATGCCGCGGCTTGAGCAGCATAGGGTGTTCCTTTTCTTGTACCTCTGAATCCAGAAGTACCTGCGGAAGCCCAAGAAACCACCCGACCTCGTACGTCTGTAACAGTTACAATAGTATTGTTGAAACTCGCTTGAACATGAATAACTCCTTTTGGTATTCTACGTTCACTCTTATTTGAACCAATACGTGCATTCTTACGTAAACCAATTTTTGCTATAGGTTTTGTCATATTTTATTAGATCATATTTATAAGAAGAAAATAAAAAGAAAGAAGAATCAGAAATCTACATAAAGATACAGATACAGAAATATCCATTTCATATGAAAACAAATTCTTTCTTCTTTCTTTTTACATATACATGTTACATGTACATGAGTTTTTCTTTTAAAAAGTTCTTGATTTAAAACTTGAGAAGGATTACCCCTGTCTCTGTTTATGTCTCGGATTGGAACAAATGACTCTAATTCGCCCCCGCCTACGAATCAAGCGACATTTTTCACAAATTTTACGAACGGAAGCCCTTATTTTCATATTTATCATTCCTTACTTTCATTCTGAATCTATTTTTTTTTTTTTTTTAAATCAGTTTATTGCATTTTGAAACTTCGAATTATATCCCTACAAAAAGGATGTTTAAAAGAATGATCTAATCGTTCGAATCTTTTTTGCGAAGTCTATAAATTATACGTCCCCTGGTTGAATCATAACGACTCATTTCAATTTTGACTCTATCTCCGGGTAGTATACGTATAAAACTGCGCCGGATTCTTCCTGAAATATAACCTAGAATTAGATCTTCATTATCTAACTGAACTCGAAACATACCGTTGGGAAGTGATTCAGTAATTAAACCCTCATGAATTAATTTTTGTTCTTTCATTCCAGGGAACCCCTTTTAAGTATCAACTAATAGAGGAAGAGTTCTATAATTCACTTCTCCTCTCTATTTTACAAATAGTAAGTTCGAGAGAAAATTAGGGTACCCAGGAGAATCACCATATATAACACAAAATTTCTCCTCCAATTTTTTCTAGTCGAGCTTCTCGATCTGTCATTATACCTCGAGAAGTAGAAAGAATTACAATTCCCATTCCGCCTAAAATCTTAGGAATTCGTTGATAGTTGGAATAGATTCGTAGACCGGGTCGGCTTATACGCTTTAAAATTATTTTATTACCTTTTTTAGTCTTTCTATGTCGTAAGGTTAAAACCAAGAATTCTTTTTGACTTTCTTGATGTTTTCGAACATTTTCAATAAAACCTTCTCGTAAAAGTATTTTCACAATGTTTTTAGTGATATTAGTAGATACTATTTGAACTCTTCCCTTTTGATCTATGTCAGCATTTCTTATAGAAGTTAATATATCGGCAATAATGTCCCTACCCATGACGAACTATAGTTATTGGTGCCTCCTAATTTTGATATAATCAACATGCTTCTTTTTTGTTTTCTTTTTTATTGAATTTTTTTTTGAAATTCTTCAATTATAAAAAATTATTAGAAATTTAAAGTATATGCATGAGACACAATCTATTCTATCTATTCTATTAATCGGATTTATTTCAGATATTTGAATATTAGAAATATAAATATTCCATATGATAGATTATAGATATAGAATAGATATAGATTATATATATATAGATAGGATATATCCTATTTTTCATCTATAATACTTCGGGTGCTAATGAAACTATTTTAGTAAAATTCAATTGTCGCAATTCTCGAGCAATCGCACCAAAAATTCGAGTTCCTTTTGGATTTCCTTCTTGATCAATGATAACCGCTGCATTGTCATCATATCGTATTATCATGCCATTATCACGTTTGAGTTCTTTACACGTGCGTACAATCACAGCTCGAATTATTTCTGATCTTTCTATAGGCATGTTGGGCACTGCTTCTTTGATTACAGCAACAATAACATCGCCAATATGAGCATATCGGTGATTACCAGTTCCTATGATTCGAATACACATCAATTCTTGAGCTCCACTGTTATCCGCTACATTCAAAAGGGTCTGAGGTTGAATCATATCATTTTTATTTTAATCTCTTATTTCAATGCAAGGGATAATGGAAAAAAGAAATATTGTCTGTCCAGAGATAAAGAAATCCGTGGTTGTTTTTTCATTCTCAATACTCCTTCTTCTTTTACTTTTGTTTACCTATCCTGAAATAACAAATTGAGTTCGTATAGGCATTTTGCATGCAGCTATTTCCATAGCAGCTTTGGCTACAGTTTCTGATACTCCACTCATTTCATAAAGTATTCGGCCCGGTTTAACAACAGATACCCAATATTCGGGGGATCCCTTGCCCGAACCCATACGTGTTTCTGTAGGTCTTACAGTAACAGGTTTGTCGGGAAAGATACGTACCCATATCTTTCCACCACGACGCGCATATCGTGTCATTGCTCTTCGCCCTGCTTCTATTTGTCTAGCTGTGATCCAAGCAGGTTCAAGTGCCTGAAGAGCGTATCTGCCAAAACAAATATGATTGCCTCGGCAAGATATTCCTTTCATTCTACCTCTATGTTGTTTACGAAATCTGGTTCTTTTGGGGTTATAGTTGATGGTTATTTCCGAATTCCATCTCTACTGCAAAGCTGGACATGAGAGTTTCTTCTCATCCAGCTCCTCGCGAATGAAATGATTCAATAATATTACATATACACATGTATTTATGTATTTCATTCTAAGAAAGAATTTACTAGAATTTACTAATTTTTTTTATATTGAATTTGTTACATAGGTAGTTGTATCTATAATGCTTCTTTCTTTTATCAAAATTTCTAAAGTATTTTACTTTACCTCTATTGAATCACGCCAACAGTCATCCAATAAATAAAATTCTTAAATTAAATAAAAATAAAGAAAGGTTTCGCGGGCGAATATTGACTCTTTCCTCCTTCATTTGTAGGGTCAATTCATGACCATTTAGAAGAAATCCATTTTTTCTTGGTTCATTCCGCCATCCTACCCAATGAATCATTAGGATTGATTCGTTTTCAAGAAAATCCTATGTAATCACAGGTTCCATCGTTCCCATAGCTTCTCTATTAATGCTTAGGCCTGAACTCTGCAATGGAGCTCTCAACAAAATCTGTTATTTGTTTCCGAGTCAATCTCCTCAGTTTTTATTAACCCGAAGCTCAATTCAATTATTCTTTATTTTTTATTATTTCTATTATCTATTTTTATCTCTTTTTCTATCTTTGATATCTTATTATTTCTTTATCTATCTTATTACATACATAATAGACTGACTATATTATCCATATTGATTAGATTATTTAGATTATTATTTTAATTTAATTTTTTTTTATTATATTTCTTATATTTTCTTCTATGTTTCTATTTTCTTTCTATTTTTTATTTGTATATTTCTTATTCTATTGTAATTGTATATTTTGTATTTTTATTTGATGTTGATGCTTTATAACACTGCCTTTTTTATGGGGTAATTCTTCATAAACCATACATATGGGAATCATATATCATTGAGATCTTTATTCTCTCTTTCTATCATCCTTCCTTTTTTCCACATCCCTTTTTTTTTCACAATTCATAATCAGATTTCTTTTTTATGAAAAGAATTTCAGTTGCTACAACTATATGATCGATTCAGTCATATAGTGACTGTTTCTTGGGATCTCGACAATACGAAGCAATAAGTTGGTTATTAGTTTTGAGTTTCTTTAGTTTTTATAGTTACTAAGTTTATAGTGGGGTCAGCCTTTTTTTTTTCAATCTCAATTCTCAACTCTAAAGAAAAAATTAACGAGTCACACACTGAGCATAGCAATTATACTAAAATCTAAATTAAATTTAAATAAAGGGTAAATCAAATTTTTATTCAACCTTATATAATTATAATTGTTTGTTTTTCTTTGATTAAGAAAAAGAAGAAAAGAGTTTCTAAATTTTTTCTATCGATGAGCAGAATGGCGAGATAAAGAAAGGTTCATTATTCTTATTTTATTATTCTTGGTTTACAAATATCCAAATTTTGATGCCTAAGACTCCATAGATAGTTCTAATTGTATGGGAACAGTGATCAATTTTAGCGCGAATTGTTTGTAAAGGAACCCTGCCTTCTCTGATCCATTCGACACGTGCAATCTCTTTTCCGTCGATACGCCCTGCAATTTGCACTTGAATTCCTTTTGTACCCGTTTGTTCAGTTAATTCAATAGCTTTTTTCATTGCCTTTCGAAATGAGACTCTATTTTTTAATTGTAAAGCTATATATTCTGCAAGAATATTAGGTTGTCCATAAGGCTTTTCAATTCTTGTGATAGCAATGTTGAGTCTCCGATTTACAGAATGAAACTCTTTTTGTACATTCATCTGTAATTCTTCGACTCCCCGCGTTCGTCCTTCTATTAATAAATTGGGAAATCCAATATAGATTATGACTTGAATCAAATCTATTCGTTTTTTAATTCCTATACGGACAATTCCTTCTAAACCCGAGGATATTTTCTTATTTTTTTTGACATAGTCCTTAATACAATTCCGTATTCTTTCATCTTCTTGTAGACCCATGGAAAAATTCTTTGGTTTTGCGAACCAAAAAGAATGATGACTTTGAGTTATTCCAAGTCTGAAACCAAGTGGATTTATTTTTTGTCCCATATTTTTCTATTATTTTTCCATCCATTTTTTTCTAAATAGAAATCTAAATTTTAGATTTTTCTTTTAAAAAAATCTTTATATGACAAGTGGTTTTTTTTATCAGATAATTACGTCCTCGAGCCCGGGGTCTTGATTTTTTCACAATAGTACCCCTATTGACTTCAGCTTTACTAATAAATAAATCAGCTTCATTCAAACCCATATTATGACTAGCATTTGCTGCTGCAGAATAAACTAATTTTAAAATTGGATAAGATGCCCAATAAGGCATTAGTTCCAGTATCATGAGTGTTTCCTCATAAGAACGTCCGCGAATTTGATCAATTACTCTTCGTGCTTTGAAAACAGACATACATATATGTTGAGCTAAAACTTTTGCTTCTCTATCCGAATTTTTGTTCTTTATCATAAAAGTTCTCCCCCGCCAATGAATGATAAGTGCCTAGGTGAAGTATAGTATAAGATAAGTCAGAAAAGTATAAGTCTTATTAGTATACTAGAAAAA